GGGGGGAGGAGGGGGGGGGGTAAGGGGGGGGGGGGTTCCCCTTTCGCCCGATTTATTGTTGAATTATTTAATATAGAATTTTAATATAGAATTATAATTCTATATTAAAATTTATTTCAACAATATAATAATTAATTAATTTTTAAGGTATAAAATTTTATTTTCTATAATTCCAATTAATGGGATTATAAAAATAAAATATGAAAAATAAATTAAACTTGATATTTGGCCAATAAAAATAAAAGGTTCTTCTACAGGTTTTGATCCTATTCAAGTTAATAATAAAAAATTAGATATAAATGATCAATAAAATAATTTTGCTATAGGTCTGAACATTAATGATTTTAGTCAGCTTGTATGAATAAAAGGAGTTATAAATAATATAAGTATACTAAGTACTAAACCTAGAACTCCCCCTAACTTATTAGGAATTGCTCTGAGTATTGCATATGCAAATAAAAAGTATCATTCTGGCATTATATGTATAGGAGTAACTAATGAATTTGCTTTTATAAAATTTTCAGGATCTCCTAAAAGATTAGGGAAATAAAATACTAAGTATGATAATACCATAAACAAAATAAAAAAACCAAAGAAATCTTTAGTAGAAAAATAAGTATGAAAAGGAATTTTGTCAGAATTAGAACATAATCCTGTGGGATTATTAGATCCTGTTGTATGAAGGAGGATTATATGGATAAGTACTAATCCTGTTAAAACAAAGGGAAATAGATAATGTAAACTAAAAAATCTATTTAAAGTAGCATTACTTACACTAAATCCTCCTCATATTCATTGAACTACTTCATTACCAATATAAGGTATTGCAGAAACAAAATTAGTTATTACTGTTGCTCCTCAAAAAGACATTTGACCTCATGGAAGAACATAACCTATGAAAGCTGTCATCATCATTATTAATATTATTATAACACCTACACTTCATAAAGGTATTCTAAGATAGCCTCCATAATATAATCCTCTACCTATATGTAAATACATACATACAAAAAAAATTGAAGCTCCGTTTGCATGTGTATATTTTAATAAAAAACCGTAGTTTACATCTCTAGCTATATGATTTATAGATGAAAATGCTATAGATATATCAGCACAATAGTGCATGGCTAAAAACACACCACTTAAAATCTGAATAACTAAACATAAACCTAATAAAGATCCAAAATTTCAAAAATAATTAATATTAGAGGGGGAAGGTAAATCTATTAATGCTGAATTAATAGGTGAAAATATAGGATTTTCTTTTCTTATTCTCATTTTAAGGTGCCTCTATTAGAGACTTATATTTAAATATAAACTAATAAACATAAATTTTATTATATAATTAGGGTATATTCCTAAAATAAGTGTTAATATGATTAAAGGAATAAAAGATAATAATTCAAAAAAGTTTATTTCTCTAGGATTAAATAAATAAGAATTTAAATTTCCGAAATATAATCTATTATAAAAATAAAAAGCATAAATAGTTCCTATTAAGGTTCCTGAGCAGGTTATTAATCCGATAATTCAAGAATAATTAAAAGCTGCTAAAATTGAAAAAAGTTCTGCTATAAAATTAAAGGTTAAAGGAAATCCAATGTTAGATAAAATTAATATTAAAGTTAAAGAAGATAATAATGGCATTGTAGTTGTTAAACCTTTAAAATATTTAATTATTCTTGAATGATGTCTTGTATATAGTACACCTGAAGACATAAATAAACCTGAACTTATTAAACCGTGTGCTAACATTGTTATTATGGATGCAATTATTCCTTCATTTGAGTGAGTAAATATTGATAAAGTTACTAAACCCATATGGGATACAGAAGAATATGCAATTAATCTTTTCATATCACTTTGTCTACAAGTTGTTAAACCTCCATAAATTATAGCTATTATACTCATTAATATCATTATTGGAGAAAAATATTCAAAAGCTATAGGAAATATTGGAAGAACAAATCTTAAAAATCCATATCCTCCTAATTTTAATAAAATACCTGCTAATAAGATAGATCCTGAAAGAGGAGCTTCTACATGAGCTTGAGGTAATCAAATATGTACGGGTATCATTGGTATTTTTACTCCTAAACTTAAGGTAAATCCAATAAAAAATCAAAATTGTAAATAAGTTGGTATTTCTAAATTTATTAAAGTTTGAAGATTAGTAGAACCTACTATAATATAAAGTTTAAAAATACAAATTAACATTAATAAAGATCCTATTAAAGTGTAGAAGAAAAAATAAAAAGCTGCTTTTATTTTTTCTTCTCTTGAACCTCATATACCTATTAATAAAAACATAGGAATTAAAGTTGATTCAAATAATATATAAAAAATTAAAATATCTAAGGTTGAAAAAACTCCTATTAATATAATAAGAATAATTAATAAGAATAAAATGAATTCTTTATTAAAACTTTGTATACTTTCTCAACTTATTAAAAAACAAATAGGAATAAGAATTATACTTAAACCTATGAAAAATAAAGATATACCATCAATAGATAATATTATATTACCTCAAGTAGTGTTAATAGAAAAGTTTTCTAATCATTTTATGTTATTAGAGAATTGAAATTGTAAAAATTCTGAAAATAATAATAAAGATAATATATATGTTAATAATATAAAAATAGATCAAGATAATGCTACTTTTTTTAATTTATTTATATTATTTCTATCTAAAAAAGATATGTGTATTATGCTAAATAAAGTTAATAAAATTAAATACATTTTAAAGTTATCATTTATTGGGTAACCCTCCTAAAGATCATATTAGAGAATTAGATAAAATAATTAAACCTATGCTTAAAGGAAGGAATGTTTTTCATAATAAGTACATTAACTGATCATATCTTAATCTAGGATAAGAAGTTCTTATTCATATAAAGGAAAATACTAAGAAAGCTATTTTTATATAATAAGAAATAATTATAGTTAAATTTAGAAATAGTCATCCACCTAAGAATATTATGGTAAATAAAAAACTCATAAATATAATATGAGAGTATTCTGCTAAAAAAAAGAGAGCAAAAGACATTGATGAATATTCTACATTATATCCTGATACTAATTCTGATTCACCTTCGGTTAAATCAAATGGGGCTCTGTTTGTTTCTGCTAAACAAGAAATAAAGAACATAAAAGCTACAGGTAAAAGAGGAATTAAATATCAAATAGATTTTCCTTGATAAGTAATTATAAGATTAAGATTAAAACTTCCAACACATAAAACTACATTGATTATAATTAATCCTATACAAACTTCATAACTTATCATTTGAGCAGCAGCTCTTAAAGCACCTAAAAATGCATATTTAGAATTACTAGTTCATCCTGAAATTAAAATAGCATATATTCCTATTGATGATAAAGCAAATATAACAAGAAGTCCTAAATTTATATTACTTAAATTTATGTTGTTTCCAAAAGGAATTAAACCTCAAACAATTAAAGAAAGAGATAAAGCAAGAATAGGAGCAAAAAAATACAAATAAATATTTACATGATTTGGAAGAACTAATTCTTTTGAAAATAATTTAACACCATCAGCTAATGGTTGTAGTAAACCATATAGACCAACTACATTAGGTCCTTTCCTTGTCTGAGTATATCCTAGAATTTTTCTTTCAGCTAAAGTTAAATATGCTACTGAAATAAGAACAGGTATTATTATTATAAGGAATTTTATTATTTCAAAAATAATAAATAATAAAATTTTTATCCTTTTAATAAGTTTAAAAACCTTATGGATATTGATCCTTTTAATTTATAAAAAGAAATCATTATAGATAATCCTATAGCAGATTCAACAGCGGCTACTGTTATTATATAAATTGAATAAATTTGACCTAAGATAGTTTCTAATATAATTGATTGTATAATAAATTCTAGAGATATAGATAATAACATAATTTCTATACATATTAATATTAAAATAATATTAGTACGATTTAAAATAATACCTATTATACTTGATAAAAATAATATATAAGGAAATAAATTTAAAATTATTTTATTCTCATTCTAAACCTCCTCTTATTCATTCATAAATGAGACCTATTGATAAGATAATTAAAAAAAAAATTACAATAATTTGTCCTTTTATATCTATTATATTAGAATTCATACTTCATGGAAATAAGTAAGATATTTCTAAATCAAAAACTAAAAATAGAATAGCTATTACAAAAAATCTTATAGAAAAAGGTTTTCCTGGTATTTGTACTGGATTAAATCCACATTCATAAATAGAAACTTTTTCTTTATCTGGATTTTTTTCACATAAAATAAATGAAAGAATACATATTACAAAAGATAAAATAAAACTTATGATAACACAAATACAAAGAGTTATAAATTCTATAATCAATTTCTTTTTTGTTGTTCTGAAATATCTTGAGTTTTTGGGTGTTTATCTGTACCCCTCATTTTACTGTTATCTTTGTTTCTATTGTTAAAATGATCATTTTTGTTATTACGATCGTCTTTTTTATCATCTTTTTTCTCTACTGTAAGAATTATTACTCCGACCATAGCTATGACTAATAATATACTTATAATTAATAGAGGATAAAAATATTCTGCATACAATTTGGATGCTATTAATAAAATTTGAGAATTATTATTAAAATTTCATTCAATTTGTAAAGAATAGGACTTGTTTTGTTTTTGTCCTATTAAAGTAAAAATTTGCAATATAATAGTAGAACTAGCTATTATAATAAAAGGTAAAATGTTTAAAACGGATTGAATAGACTTTAAATCAATGATGTCTAGCATCATTATTACAAATAGAAATAATATAGATATGGCTCCTATGTATATTATTACAATCATTATAGGAACAAAGTCCAAATGAAAAGTTATTAGAAGTGTTGAACAAAATACAAACGTACAAACTAATCAGAATACTGAATGAATTGGATTGTACGATAATATTGTTAATCAACAACATATTATTATGAAGAATACTGTAAAAAACATTATCTGGTTCATTATAGGGGTTCTCCCTCAGGAACAAGTTCCCTTATTCCCACTATGTTACGACTTACTTTTTTTATTTTTAAATAAATTAATAATAAATAAAGGCGACGGGCAATATGTATTAATACTTTAACCTATTCAATGAAACTTTCTTTTTTCATTTACTTTTAAATCCTCTTTCGAAATTATTTTCAGTAAAATCTTTAATTTTATTTTTAAATTATAATAATTATTGTAATACATAACTCCCTATTTATAAAGGCCATAATATTTGACTTAAACCTGTTTAGGCTTTGAAAAGAATAATAATTTCTGATTTAAGACAACCATGCAGCACTTGATTATTCAAAAATAGGTAAGGTTTTTTGTGGATTATCAAATTAAAGTATATATTCCTCTAATTGGAGAGTAAACAACCAAAATTTTTGATTTTCACTTGTTAAAGCGTACTATTCAGGTTAATATATTATTATATTATTTACATTAAAATCTACTAGGGTATCTAATCCTATTTGATGTTTTTTTTTCATGTTTGAAAAATCTTTGTATAATAACTTTATAATTGGTTTCACAATTATTGTTTATTTTACCAATTCAATAATTTTATTTATACATTTTTATAATTTCTACACATCATTAACCTTTTTATTTTTAAAAATTAATTTTTTAGGTATAACCGCGTCTGCTGGCACCTAGTTAGACAAAATTTATTAAAGATAACTATATCTAACATTTTGTTAATTGTATAATATTCTTTACTGCTGCCATAGGCTTTATGTTGTTTCATATAAAGCGTGGTTCTATTACTTAACGTCTTAGGTTATTTAATATTTTATTTTAAAAATCCTGATATTTACTAATTATTATTGAATTTTACTCACTTATATGCTTTCACTAACATGTATAAATAATCTTGTCACTTTTAATGTTCCAAAATCAAAAACATTACTCAATTTTCAGTAAAATAATTAAAATAAAAATGATAAAGGCAAAAGAATAACTAGTTATCTTACCTAAATGATATGAACTTACATTACCAGAATATTTAGTTAATTCTTTTGTAAGAAAAAATGGTCCAATAACTTCTAAAAATTGATTATCTATATTTTTATAAGTATATAAAAATCCAGTATTTAAAATTGGATTTACTATAAAAAAATTTGATAAATAATCAAAATACCAAAGTTTTAAAATAAAAGTATATTTTATCATAATAGTATTTTTTATAATTACATGCCATCACTTTATTATTAAATAACCTAATATAATAGACATAAAAGCTCCTATAAGACTAAAAATTAAAGGTAAAAATTTATTAAAATTTAGTAAAATTAAAGGAGTACAATCTGCTATTATAAAGTTTTTTAAAAAAAATCCTAAAGATATACTAAATATACAAAGAATTAATAAAGGACTTAATAAATTTCAATTACCTTCATGTAATATTATTAATGCTTTTTTATAAAATTGAGGTTTACAAAAAAAAGAATTATAAATTAATCTGAAAGAATAAAAAGCTGTCGCAAAAGCAGCTCCGAGTCCTAATCATAATGAAAAAGAAAGATAATGTTTTTGATAAACAAGTTCTAATATTAAATCTTTAGAATAAAATCCAGTCATAAATGGAAGACCCATCAATGATATAGATCCAATTATTATACATATAAAAGATATAGGTAAAGAATATTTTAAACTACCCATTTTTCTTAAGTCTTGTTCATCATTTATGGCATGAATTATAGAACCAGCACTTAAAAATAAAAGAGCTTTAAAAAATCCATGATTTAATAAATGAAATAAACTTGAACTATAATAAGAAAATCCACATATCATAACCATGTAACCTAATTGACTACATGTAGAATAAGCTATTACTTTTTTTATGTCATTTTGAACTAATCCTATAGTAGCACTAAAAAAAGCTGTTAAACTTCCAATAAATATTATAATTAATAATACAAATGGTGTTAAATCAAATAAAGGAGAAGATCTTATAATTAAAAAAACTCCAGCTGTTACCATAGTAGCAGCGTGTATAAGAGCAGAAACAGGAGTAGGTCCTTCCATAGCATCTGGTAACCACATATGTAACCCAATTTGAGCTGATTTTCCTATAACTCCTACAAATAATAAAATATTTATTCAATTTAAAGATTCTCCTAAAGGTAGAATAAAATAAAGAGGAAATATATTGTTATAAAATACTAAACCTGAATTTTTTCATAAAAATATAATTCCTAATAATAATCCTATGTCTCCTACCTTATTAATTACCATTGCTTTTATAGCAGCTTTATTTGCTTGAATACGTGTATATCAAAAATTAATTAAAAGATAAGAACATATACCAACTCCTTCTCATCCTATAAATAATTGAATAAAATTATTAGAAGTAATTAAAATTAACATAAAAAATGTAAATAAAGATAAGTAAGACATAAATCTTTGTATGTGTGGATCATTATCCATATAAGAAGTAGAAAATAAATGAACTAAAAAGGAAATAAAAGTTACTAATATTAACATAGAACAAGTAATATTATCAAATAAAATATTAAAATTGTTATGTAATAATCCTAAATTAAATCAATTCAATAAAAATATGTTTGTACTTGTTCCTTTATTTATTACTTCATTAAAAATTATTATAGAAATTGAAAAAGTAATAAATAAAAAAGTAACCGATAAAATTTTAGAACCTTTATACCCTAATTTTCTTCCAAAAAAAGAACATAATAAAAAACTTAATAATGGTAAATATAAAATTAAAATATATATTAAGTTATTAAATTAAAGTTACTATTAAAAAATAAAAGAAGTGGAAAAGGTTTACAAATTAAAAATAATGTAAAAAAAGTAAATAACCCTAAAAAATAAATATTTTGATGTAAATATCTATTCATATTTAGTATATATTTTCAAACAAAAAAGGGTGAACTTTTTTGAAAATATATAATTACTATTAATCTAAGGTAAAATGAAGCACTAACGGCTGAAAATAAAATACAAATTATACTGGAAAACATAAAATTTTCTTCTACTAAAGTTAATAAAACTAATCATTTAGATATAAATCCTGATAAAGGGGGTATTCCAGCCATTGAAAGAATTAAAATTATTCAAGAAAATCCTATAATTTTATTGATAAATTGATTATTACAAAGTTCCAAAATAAAACTATGATTACTCAAACTTAAATATGAAATTAAAATTATAATAGCTAATAAATTTATTATATAAATAAAAAGATATATATTATTTATAACTAAATTCTTTTGATTATGAACACTTAAAATTAATATTATAAACCCTATATGACTTATACCACTATAAGCTAATAATCTTTTTAACTTGGTTTGATTTAAAGCTCCTAAACTTCCTATAATAATTGACATAATAGAACAAATAATAAAAATATCTCCTAATTCTTTAAATTGAATTAATAAATAAACTATACTTATTTTAGGAATTGTTCCTAGTAAACCTATCACTTCTCAAGAAGAACCTTCATATATATCTGGAATTCAGAAATGTAAAGGAAACATATTTATTTTAAAAAATAAACTTAATATAATTAAAAAAAAAGATAATTGTAATATTTTTTTTTTATAAAAATAATGAAATAAAAAATCTTCTATGTTTAATGAACAACCATTTAAAAATATAATAGTTAAACCTAATAAGAAAATTCCTGAAGATAATGCACCTAACATAAAATATTTTAAACTAGCCTCAGAACTTTTTAATCAATATTTGTTTTTAGCTATTAAAATAAAAATAGGAAAAGTTTGAAGTTCTAATCCTAAATATAAAATAAATAAATGATCACAAGTTATAATGACTATTGAACCAATTAAAGTAGTTAAAGTTAGGATTCATTCTTCAAAAGTTAAATCTTTCTTAAACTTACTTATAATATATCATAAAATAATTATAAATAATATAATCGAAATTTTTCAATTAGAATAATATAAAAACATTCAATTAAAATTATTTATAATTAAAAACAAAGAAAAAAAACATATACACAAATATAAATATTTGTAATTTTCCTTTAAATTAAAATAAACTAAAACTATTAATAAAAAAATGGAAATATATAATATATTTATATTAATTTTTGTAAAGAAGGGATTTGAACCCCCATATCAAGGAAATGAGCCTAGCAACTTTCTTAGTTCACTTTACATTGATGATTTTAACAACCTCATCAATATATACAAATATATAAAAATAATCAAACAATATCAACGAAATGTCAATATCAAGAAGCTGCTTCAAAACCAAAATGATGAGATTTAGTAAAATGGGAATTATTTAATCTTATTAAACAAATAAAAAGAAATATAGTTCCAACTAAAACATGAAAACCATGAAATCCTGTAGCTATAAAAAAAGTAGATCCATATACAGAATCTGCTATACAAAAAGAAGTTTCTAAATATTCCATTACTTGTAATAAAGTAAAGAAAACTCCTAAACCTACTGTTATACTTAAACCTTTTAAAGAATCATCTTTAGAACCATAAACTATACTATGGTGAGCTCAAGTAACTGTAGCACCTGAACTAAGTAAAATAGCAGTATTTAAAAGAGGAACTGAAAAAGGATTTAAAGGATCAATACCTGTAGGAGGTCATAAAATTCCTATTTCTACTGTAGGTGAAAGACTACTATGAAAAAATGCTCAAAAAAAAGAAAAAAATAATAAAATTTCTGATACAATAAATAGTATAAAACCCATTTTTAATCCACTTAAAGTAGGTTTAGAATGTAATCCTTGATAAGTAGCTTCTCTTATTACATCTTTTAATCATAAATATAAACAAAAAGCAACTGAAGTAAATCCAATAATAAGTAATATTTTATTACAATAATGAAAATAAATAACAGAGCCTAACGTCATAATAAATACACTACATCCCATTATATAAGGTCAAGGACTAGGATTTACTAAATGATAAGGATGATATACTTTATCTATTAATGTAATTCTGTACTATCCTTCAAATATATTAAAACAAGTAAAGTAAAAACATAAGCTTGTATAAATAATACTCCTAATTCTAAAACAAACATAAACATAATTATTAAAAGAGGAAAATAACCAGGTATTGTATAAGTATACATAAGAAGTTTACAACCAAAATCAGATAATATTGTTAAAAGAATATGACCAGCTGTAATATTAGCTGCAAGTCTCATTCCTAAAGCTACTGGTCTAGATAAGTTACTTACTATTTCAATTATAACTAAAAAAGGAGACATTATTAAAGGAGCTCCTACAGGCATAAAAATACTTAAAAATGAAAATTTAAAATTTATAAAACCATAAATAACTATTCCTAATCAAATAGAAAAAGCCATACCAAATGTTATGGCTATATGGCTAGATCCTGGCATGACATATATTCAATAACATCTACAATTAAAAGCTAATATAAAAAAAAATAAAGATACTAAAGGTAAAGTATAACTTCAAAATTTTAATGATAAATTTTCTTTCACAAGTTCAATAAAATGTTCTAATATATTTTCTACTGATTTAGAAAATCCTTTACAAAAAATAAGAGATATAGAATCAGTATATTTATGAGCTAATACACCAGCAACAAGTAAAACAATTATATCTGTTATATAAGGACCTGCAAGTTGAACGATTATAAAATGATCGAAATAAGACACCATTATATTTTTAACACTTTTTGTAAAAATTGTAATTTAAAGTTTTTAAAATATTTTTTTTGATCTACATTTACATCTAATAATGATACTCGATATAAAGTATTGATTATTTTATGTTTAAAATAAAATAAAGAAAAATAAGAAAAATAAATACAGACTATTAACTGATAAAAAAAAGTTGATAAATCGAGTTGAGGCATAAGGAACGTTGGATTTGAACCAACACTAATAATTTTGAAGACTATTTGATCTACTTAATCAAGTTCCTTAAATTAACTATGAGTTAATATCATGATTAGAAATTCAATTTACAAATTTTTCTTGAGATGTTATTTCAGCAACTATAGGCATAAAAGAATGATCAGAACCACAGATTTCAGAACATTGACCATAATAAACACCAGGTCTTTTTGCCAAAAAACTTACTTGATTTAATCTACCTGGTATAGCATCAACTTTTATACCTAAAGAAGGAATAGTAAAACAATGAATTACATCTGCTCCAGTAACAATTACTCTAATTCTAGTATCTACTGGTAAAACAATTCTATTATCTACTTCTAATAATCTTAAATCCCCTTTTTCCAAATCAACGGAAGACATCATATATGAATCATATTCTATAGATTCATCTTCTATGTCAGAATATTCATAAGATCAATATCATTGATGACCTACAGCTTTTATTGTTAATGAAGTATCAGTTATTTCATCTAAAGAATATAATAATTGAAGAGAAGGAAAAGCTATAAATAATAAAATAATAGCAGGTATTATTGTTCATATAACTTCTATTACAGTTCCATGTATTAAATATTTATAATAATTTAAATTAATAAATGAAGACATCATTAATCATCCAACTAAAACAGTAATCACTACTACTATAAACATTACATTATCATGAAAATAAATAAGTTGTTCACCTAAAGGACTTCCCACATCTTGAAAACTAAGTTGATTAAATTCAGCTCCATCATAATATTTATTACAATTTATAAAAATATCTAAAAATATATAATTTTTTATTAAAAATAAAATTTTCATTTCTTTGATTCTATAGGCCAGGGTAAAACTTTTTTTAAAAAGAAAAGTTTAACCTTAAAATTTAAATTAGTCAATATTAATACAATTTAAAATTAACATTCTCATGGCAGTTATTATTTCTATAGTGATCTTATAGACTAGGGTAAAACTTTTTTTAAAAAGAAAGTTTTACCCTAGTCTATATGACTAGTAAAAAGTTAATAAAAAGTAATATTATAAGAAAATAGAATAAAATGTAAAATTATAAATTAAAATAAAAAAAATTCAACACAAATGTATAAAAAAAAAGAATTGAAACATCTTAGTAATATATATAAGAAAACTTTTTTAGTAATAGCGAATGAAAAAAAAGATTGTAAAATATAATTAAACTCTTCTATAATATCTATAAAAATAGTACTGTGAAGGAAATCAAATAAAATAATAATAATAAACATTGATAAACAATTACCTTTTGTATAATGATCTTACAAGAAAATCTATAAACAAGTTAAAAATTAATAACATTTTAAAGTTTATATTACCCGAAACCATTTGATCTAATTGTGAATAAATATGAGATTTCATCAGTAAATGTGGAAAAATTTTTGAATAATTTACAAGTAGCAGTGAAAAACTAAACGAAAATGGATATAGCTGGTTCTTTATGAAATTTATCCAAGTAAAATAAAATTTAAATAAATAGACTTTAAGTGTGAAGATTTATTGTCAAAAGAGAAAAAACTCTAACCGAAATATAATAAACTATAATTTTATTTTAACGAAAAATTTGTATTTTAAATAAAAAGATTATGAGCTTAGAAACAGCTAACTATTAAAAATTACGTAACAGTTTACTTAAAAAAAAACATATTTTTATAATTTAGTTATAATTATTTAAAATTTTCGGACTTAAGTAATAATAAAGTTTTTTATAGAAAAATATAAAAGAAATAATGTAAGTATAATTAAAAATAATTTATTTCCAAAGAACTTTTGTTTTAAAAATGAATAAAATTAAACAGAATCTAAAAAAAAAAAGATAACTTATAAATCTTACAAAAAAAAATAATAGAAATACCTGTACTATACTAAATCAAGAGGAAAATAAAACATTATTATTTTTTTTAAGGAACTCGACAACTTAAATATCGACTGTTTACCAAAAACATAGCCTGGATTAAATCTTCAAGGTGAGACCTGCCCAGTGGTTGATTATAACTTGTAAAATTGTTAAAGAGATTAAACGGACGCGGTAACCTGACCGTGATAATGTAGCATAATCATTTGTCACTTAATTAGTGAATGGTATGAAAGGTTCAACGAATATTTCATTGTCTTAAAAAAAATTCTTATAAAATTGAAATAATAGTTAAGATGCTATTTTAAATTGTAAGACGAAAAGACCCTATAGAGCTTGACTAAAATCCTTTTGATTTAAAAGGATGGTTAGTTTAGTTGGGGCGACTACCTTTTAATTTAAACAAAGGTAAACAAAGTAAATTAGAAAAACTTATTGTATAATTTATAAATTTAACAATTATAAAAGTAGGTTATATTGACCCGTTATATAAAAATAATACTTATAACGATCAGGAGATAAAAGCTACCTTAGGGATAACAGAATAATTTTAGTCGAGAGACCATATCAAAGCTAAAGTTTATCACCTCTATGTTGAATTAAGATATCCATATAATGCAACAGTTATAGAGGGTAGGTCTGTTCGACCATTAAAATCTTACATGATTTGAGTTCATTCCGTTGCGAGACAGGAAGGTTTCTATCTACAATTAAAACTAAAAACTTTTTAGTACGAAAGGAAAAAAAACGTTTTAAATTAATTAATATATTTTTAAATTAAAACTGAAAACAAATAAGTACTTAAATAAATTTAATTAACATTTTTTAAATTTTTAAAATAACGCTTGCGCAGAGGAAGTATATAATTATATACTCCGATGAATATGTTCAACAAATCATAAAGACATAGGTACCTTATATCTTATCTTTGGGTTATTCTCAGGTATGGTAGGTACTGCTTTGAGTATGCTAATAAGATTAGAATTAGCTAGTCCAGGTGCCATGTTCGGAGATGATCATTTATATAACGTTATAGTTACAGCACATGCATTTGTAATGATATTTTTTTTAGTAATGCCTGTATTAATAGGAGGATTCGGTAATTGATTTATCCCCCTTCTTATAGGAGCTCCTGATATGGCTTTTCCAAGATTAAATAATTTAAGCTTTTGGCTCCTCCCCCCTGCTTTACTTTTACTATTAGGGTCATCTTTAATAGAACAAGGAGCAGGAACAGGATGAACAGTCTATCCTCCTTTATCAGGTTCTCAAACACATTCAGGAGGTTCTGTAGATATAGCTATATTTAGTTTACATTGTGCCGGAGCATCATCAATAATGGGTGCAATAAACTTTATTACTACTATATTTAATATGAGATCAACTGGAATGGAATTTGATAAACTTCCCCTATTTGTTTGAGCAGTATTAATTACAGCATTTCTATTATTATTGTCCTTACCTGTATTAGCAGGTGCAATAACAATGTTATTAACAGATAGAAATTTTAATACTTCTTTCTTTGACCCTTCAGGGGGGGGAGATCCTGTTCTTTATCAACATTTATTTTGATTTTTTGGTCATCCAGAAGTATATATATTAATTATACCTGGATTTGGAATAATATCTCAAATAATTCCCCTATTTTCATCGAAAAATCAAATATTTGGTTATTTAGGAATGGTTTATGCACAATTAGCTATTGCATTTTTAGGATTTATAGTATGAGCTCATCACATGTATACTATAGGTATGGATGTAGATACTAGAGCTTATTTTACAGCAGCAACAATGATAATAGCCGTTCCAACAGGAATAAAAATATTCAGTTGAGTAGCTACTATATATGGTGGAAAATTAAAATTTAATACTCCTATGTTATGATCTACTGGATTTATATTTTTATTTTCCGTTGGAGGATTAACAGGAGTAATATTAGCAAATGGATCTTTAGATGTAATATTGCATGATACTTATTATGTAGTAGCACATTTTCATTATGTATTATCATTAGGTGCTGTATTTGGTATGTTTGCAGGATTTTATTTTTGATTTGGAAAAATAACAGGATTTTCTTATAAAGATTATTACGGAAAAATACATTTTTGATTGACATTTCTAGGAGTAAATATAACATTTTTCCCTCAACATTTCTTAGGAATGGCAGGAATGCCAAGAAGATATTCAGATTTTCCTGATAGTTTTACTACATGAAACATAATAAGTTCCTTAGGATCAACTTTATCAATCATTGGAGTAGTATGATTTATATTTTTAGTTTATGAAGCCTTTGCAAAAGAAGAAATATTTCTAGTTTGAAATCATAGTAATGAAATAAACACATTAGATTTAATTTTCTCCTCCCCCCCTGTTTCACATACTTATAATGAATCTACTTCAATTTTATACCTTAAAAATTAATTAATTATTATATTGTTGAAATAAATTTTAATATAGAATTATAATTCTATATTAAAATTCTATATTAAATAATTCAACAATAAATCGGGCGAAAGGGGAACCCCCCCCCCCCTTACCCCCCCCCCTCCTCCCCCCCC